CAAAATAGGTAATCTCAATAAAAGGCCGTGTTATGTTTTTTATATTTCTATCAATTCGATGTAGATGTATCTTCTTCCGAAAAAAGGAAGCCCTTTCATTATTATTCATTGTTACTAAAGATAATAAATGAATTTTTTTTTTTTTTTTCCCTTCTTTACCCCATAAAGATATTGAATGGAACGAGCTATTTTTTTTTCCATTGTAATTTTTAAAATTAACGTTTAAATATCCTTCAAAAACAAGTAAATAGATCCGAAACATATAAAATGCGGTTAATCCTGCTGTGGAACAAGCTATTATTGCGAAAATTGGTGAATACAACCAACTATCATTAAGAATCTCATCTTTGGACCAAAAACAGGCAAAGGGTGGAATACCACAAAGAGAAAGTGTACCTACTAAAAAAGCGGTTTTTGTAATTGGCACATGTTTTGTTAAACCGCCCATAATAACCATATTTTGACTTTTATCTGGAGAATATCCAACAATAGCTTCCATTGAATGAATAATGGATCCGGATCCTAAAAACAACAATGCTTTTGAATAAGCATGAGTAATCAAATGAAATAAAGCGGCTCGATAAGAGCCCATACCTAGAGCTAACATCATATAGCCCAATTGAGACATTGTAGAATAGGCCAAACTTCTCTTAATATCCTTTTGAGCAAGAGCTAAAGTAGCTCCTAATACTACTGTTATTATACCTATCAAAGCTATTCCATTCATTATGGAAGGTATAACTATGAAAAGAGGAAGAAGCCGGGCTACAAGAAAAATTCCCGCCGCTACCATAGTAGCAGCATGTATAAGAGCGGAAATAGGGGTAGGTCCTTCCATAGCATCCGGTAACCATACATGAAGGGGGAACTGGGCAGATTTCGCAACTGAACCGCCAAATAACAGGAAGGCACACAAAGTAACAAATAAAAGATTAACCTCATTATTATAAATCAAGTTATTGAATATTTCAAACAAATCCCGAAATTCCAAACTACCCGTTATCCAATAAAGACCTAAAATTCCTAATAATAAACCAAAATCCCCTACACGATTAGTTACAAACGCTTTTTGACAAGCATTTGCCGCAATAGGGCGTGTGAACCAAAAACCTATTAATAGATAAGAACACATTCCAACCAATTCCCAAAAAATATAAATTTGTATCAAATTAGAACTAGTAACCAATCCCAACATTGAAGTATTAAAAAAACTCATATAAGCAAAAAATCTCAAATATCCTTCATCATGAGACATATAATTGTCACTATAAATAAGAACCAGAATTCCAACAGTAGTGATTAATATTGCCATAATAGAGGTAAGTGAATCGATCAAGTAGCCAAACTCTAAAGAAAGATCATTATTTATAGTCCAAGACCATACATATTGATAGATAGAACTGTTATTGATTTGATGAATAGACAGATCCACCGAAAAAATCATAACTATACTTAACAATAAAACACTAGGAAAAGCCCACATACGGCGACTTTTTTTTGTTGCCGTGGGAAAAAGGAGAAGTCCCACTCCTATTAACATAGGAACTGGAAGTGGAAGGAAAGGTATGATCCATGAATATTTATGTGTATATTCCATACAAAAAAAAAGAAAAAAAAAAAATTTTATTCTTAATGAGTTTTGTTTCTTATTCGCCAATTTTATCTCTTTTGAAAAGGTTCAGTTAATAAAAAAAAATTAAGATTAAGATAGAAATAGAATTTTCTATTGTTCTTAATTTTCGTCCTTCAAAGTACGAAGTGAAAATGGGTCAAATGATATGACCAAATTACTAGTGAAAAATCAACTTTTTTTTTTCTTTTTTTTTTTTTAAGAATTACATAAAAGATTAAAAAAAAGACTATGTGATTTTTACATATTCACATTTTTTTTATGAAGGGGAGTATAATAGTATACTTTAGAAAGATAAGATAAATATATGGCTAATTAAAGAACAATTCATTTTGAACAATAGATGTCTTTCACATCCAAGCAATGAATAAACTAGTATAATTTTTGAATGGCAGTTCCAAAAAAACGCACTTCTATATCAAAAAAAAGGATTCGGAAAACTATTTGGAAAGAGAAGGGATATTGGGCAGCGTTGAAAGCTTTTTCGTTAGCGAAATCTCTTTCTACGGGGAACTCAAAAAGTTTTTTTGTGCAACAAATACAACCATTGGAATAATCTGAATTAGCTGGACTCAAAGAATAGTCAAATTTAGTTTATTATTTTTTAATTTTTTCTTTTTTTTTTATATTTATTTATATTTATTTATATATATATATATTATTATATATATATATTATTAATTAAATATATTATTAATTAAAATATATATTATTAATTAAAGAGATATAATAAAAGTAATAATTTCTATTTTCTAATGTTTTGAACTGATCAATATAAAATTGAACCCATTTTGCTCTTATGATATGTAGAATAATAATTATTTTGTCTACTGAATTGTAAAAAAAAACGGCACTTTTCAAACAAAAAAAAAGACACAACTATGTTTTCTCATTTTTCATTTTTCGGGATGGGGATTCTTATTTTCCCCATCGGCTCAATAAAAAAAGTTTTTTTTTCTTTTTTATATTTATATATAATTTATAGTATTTATTATACTAGGTAGTATACTAGATAACTAAATAAGAGTAGGTATAAGATCTTTAGAAAGAAAAACTTAATGGAACATTGGTCATTGAAACTGATTGATTAAGTTTCAAACTTGTTTTTGTAAATTTTTGAAGCATTATTTCTCGAAATTCCTATCACTAATTATATATACCGCCCGCTTTTAACCCAATTAAAAAAGTAAACCTTCCCATTTAGTGGATATTTTATATTTAATAATTTTATAATTTTGAATGATCTAAAATAGGATCCTATGTTTGTACTAGAAGATCAATTAAAACAAAATATAGAAATAAGAAATTTATATATTAATTCAATTTAAGAAAGTAAGATTACGGTATAAATCGAAACTCTTTTTTATCTGATATGTTTAACTATTAATTTAATTGGTTTTCTAAATCTTAACTTCTCGACCCAATAAAAACCCTAAGGATTAATACAAAGCTATGCAAATATTTATTTATATAAATCCTTTGAATGTACTGCTAAATTTTTGATTCATAAAAATACTATTTTTCGTTCATTGAAAAAAAAAAATGCATTTCTTTAGATTCATAAAATAAATAATAAATTAAAATGAGAAAGAACATTTTTTTTGGTTCCGCTCATGGATTGAAGTAAGAACTATCTAGTTCCAACGGTACCTTTTTGAGAGAGCATAAACTATGAAAAACCCCATTCCCCGTTGTTAAGTTAAATAAAACTGACACTCTAAACGAAAAAAAGAACGAGAATAAGAATTATTATTGTAGTTGGCTTTTTTTTTATTTAAATTCTTTGATGTTTAATGTTTCAAATTTGTGTTTACTAAATGGAATATTTAGTAAACAAATATTCCATTTGAATTTACTCTTTCAATCTCGACGATTGACGAAAAATCGATTATTATGATTTCGAGCAAGCCGCTATGGTGAAATCGGTAGACACGCTGCTCTTAGGAAGCAGTGCTAGAGCATCTCGGTTCGAGTCCGAGTGGCGGCATGGCATCTTATTTTCTAAAAGAGTAAGTCCTATAATGAATTCAATTCCTGATTTCCATTCAGGAGATCTTTTTTTTTTTTATTCATTTTTTTATATGATATTTTCAACTTTAGAGCATATATTAACTCATATATCGTTTTCGGTCGTATCAATTGTAATTGCAATTCATTTGATATCCTTATTAGTCAATGAAATCATAGGACTATATGATTCGTCCGAAAAAGGCATGATAGTATCTTTTTTCTGTATAACAGGATTATTACTTACTCGTTGGATTTTTTCGGGCCATTTACCATTAAGTGATTTATATGAATCATTAATCTTTCTTTCATGGGGTTTTTACATTTTTCATATAGTTCCAGGTTTTGGTTTTAAAAAGCTTAAAAACTATTTAAGCACAATAATCGCACCAAGTGTTATTTTTACCCAAGGCTTTGCTACTTCGGGTCTTTTAACCAAAATGCATCAATCCGCAATATTAGTACCCGCTCTACAATCGCATTGGTTAATGATGCACGTAAGTATGATGGTATTGGGCTATGCATCTCTTTTATGTGGATCATTATTATCAGTAGCTCTTTTAGTCATTACATTTCGAAAAGTCATAATAAGAATTATTGGTAAGAACCATTTTTTTTTTTATGAGTCATTTTCTTTTGCTGAGATCAAATACATGAACGAAAGAAACAATGTTTTACGAAACACTTCTTTTCTTTCTTATAGAAATTATTACAGGTCTCAATTTATTCAACAATTGGATCGTTGGAGTTATCGTATTATTAGTCTAGGTTTTATCTTTTTAACCATAGGTATTCTTTCGGGAGCAGTATGGGCTAATGAGGCATGGGGATCATATTGGAATTGGGATCCAAAGGAAACTTGGGCGTTTATTACTTGGACCATATTCGCGATTTATTTACATACTAGAAAAAATAAAAAATTGGAAGGTGTAAATTCTTCAATAGTGGCCTCTATGGGCTTTCTTATAATTTGGATATGCTATTTTGGGATCAATCTATTAGGAATAGGACTACATAGTTATGGTTCATTTACATCTAATTGAATTAAAGTGAGTAAAGGGCCTGACAAATACAAACATAGTAAGCATATTATATATATATATAAGAGTATAAGAAAACTTCGCATAAACCGTCGAGAACCCTTTAAATCAAGTAATGTAGTGATTCAAGGGGTTCTCACAAACACCAAACAGATCCGGTTACAATTCCAGTTCCTTTTTTTTTATTAATCCAAGAATAAAAAGTCTTTTTTTTTTCATTGTACAATGGACACTATTAAAAAAAAATAGGATTTATTGCTCTTTTTTTTTTTGTTTTATTCATGAAAACTATCTATAAAAAATTCGATAGAATAGCTTCGACCTTGTCAACGGATAATGAGAAAATGAAATCCGGATAAATACCAATACCTATTATAGGTATAAGGATAGAAATCGAAATAAATAACTCTCGCGGCCCAGAATCAAAAAAAAAAGAGTTTGGTGTATTAAAAAGCTTGTATCCATAGAACATCTGGCGTAACATAGATAATGAATAAATAGGAGTTAATATCATTCCAACTGCCGTTACAAAAGTAATTAGTATTTTTGTCATTAAAAGATATTTTGGACTGGTAATTATTCCAAAAAAAACTATCAATTCTGCAACAAAACCGCTCATGCCCGGCAATGCAAGAGAAGCCATCGATAAGATACTGAAAACCGTGAATATTTTTGGCATTGGAATAGCCATTCCGCCCATTTCGTCGAGATAAAAAAGACGTATTCTATCATAACTCGTTCCTGCCAAGAAAAAAAGCGCAGCACCAATAAATCCATGAGAGATTATTTGTAAAATGGCTCCATTGAGTCCCGTATCGCTTATAGAACCAATTCCTATAATTATGAAACCCATATGAGATACGGAGGAATAAGCTATTCTTTTTTTTAAATTACGTTGACCAAGAGATGTTGAAGCTGCATAGATTATTTGAATTGCGCCTAATATAATTAACCAGGGGGAAAATATAGAATGAGCGTGGGGTAATAATTCCATATTAATTCGAACCAATCCATACGCTCCCATTTTTAATAAGATTCCGGCTAAAAGCATACAAGTACTGTAATGTGCCTCTCCGTGGGTGTCTGGTAACCATGTATGTAAGGGTATAATCGGCGATTTGACAGCAAAAGCAATAAGAAATCCAATATAGAATATTATTTCCAGTGCCACAGGATACGATTGATTAGCTGATGTTTCAAAATTTAATGTTGGTTCATTGGAACCATATAAACCGATACCTAGAACTCCGATTAATAAAAAAATAGAACTTCCTGCAGTATACAAAATAAACTTTGTAGCTGAATACAAACGTTTCTTTCCCCCCCATATGGATAAAAGTAGATAAACGGGAATTAATTCTAATTCCCACATGATGAAAAAAAGTAAAATGTCTCGAGAAGAAAATGATCCTATTTGACCACTATACATTGCTAACATCAGGAAATGGAATAATCGGGATTCCCGAGTAACCGGTTGAGCCGCTAAAGTGGCTAAAGTGGTGATAAATCCCGTCAGTAAAATAGGTCCTATAGAGAGTCCATCTATTCCGAATCTCCAGTAAAAATAAAAAAAATTGATCCATTTATAATTCTCCGTCAATTGGATTAATGGATCGTCCAATTCGAAATGATAACAGAATGCATAGGTTGTTAGAAGAAGATTCATTAAGCATATACAAATAGTATACCACCTAATCACCTTATTTCCTCTATGGGGAAATAAGAAGATTAAGGAACCCGCGGATATTGGCAAAACTACAACTATTGTTAACCAAGGAAAAAAATTCGTGGTAAAAATAAGATACACTTGGGCCAGAAAAACCCGTGCTCAAAATAGAAAAGATTTTTTTCTATTTTGAGCACGGGTTTTTGTCAGTAAAAAAATAGTATTCGTGTGTGGTTTTTTGAAACGTATCAATAAGCTAGACCCATGCTTCGAGTTGTTTCATGCCATAAATAAACTCGAACACTCAAGAAATCCGTCGGACAGGCGGATTCACACCTCTTACAACCAACACAGTCCTCTGTTCTTGGAGCAGAAGCAATTTGCTTAGCTTTACATCCGTCCCAAGGTATCATTTCTAATACATCTGTGGGGCAGGCTCGGACACATTGAGTACATCCTATACATGTATCATAAATCTTTACTGAATGTGACATTGGATCTATTAATTTTTGAACATCAGAAATTTTCGATCTAGTAAACTTGTAAATGAATCATATATTTAGACACCAGACGAATCAATGATTTACCAGAATTTTTCTAATCAATCTACTTCTGGATCACTTCATAAGAGAGGGCCAAGATACTTTGATTTCTTACGTTTTCGCAAACATGATCATAGGTTGTGTATCATACATGCGAATTTAAATATTCTAAATTCTAATTTTTATGATTAATACTATTTATTCAACAAATTCGATTGATTGATACGAGTTGATTTTCTGTTACGATAAATTGACGAAACAATAGCCGGTCCAATAGCTGCTTCAGCGGCTGCAATAGCTATAACAAAAATTGAAAAAATATTTCCTTTTAATTGGCGACTATCAAAAAAATCAGAAAAAGTTACGAAATTTATATTAACCGCATTCAGTATAAGTTCAAGACACATAAGGGCTCTAACCATATTTCGGCTCGTGATCAATCCATAGATACCGATAGAAAATAAATAGGCACTCAAAACAAGTACATGTTCGAGCATCATTGACCAACTCCTTATCAATTTCGATTCATTTCAATATGAACAACAATTCAACAGATTCGATTGACTAGAGAATATAACAAGTACGGACCAAAAGAATATATTGGTAATAAATCGAATAAAAAAAAATTATTTTAAACATAAACTTCACTTTCACATATAAAATTCAAAGGAAATGGATGAAATAAAATAGAACAAAATAGAATTTAGATTGATGTTACTAGTTCTATTCTTACTGGCGAGCCACGACAATTGCACCTATCAAAGCAGCTAAAAGAATTATTGAAATGAGTTCAAATGGAAGAAAAAAATCTGTTGATAAATGAATTCCAATTTGTTGACTATTATTTATCAAATCTTGTTCTATAATCTGATTTGATCTTGTAGTCCAAATAATCCCGTACCATGATGTATCTGGAATAGTAGTTATTAGTGAAACAAAAATACTTGTACAAACCATCAAAGTAACTCCATCCCCAACGGTCCAAAGATGAAAATCTTGGTAATATTCTGAACCATTTATGAACATCACAGCAAATATGATTAAAACGTTTATAGCTCCCACGTAAATAAGTAGCTGTGCTGCAGCTACAAAATGGGAGTTTGATAAAATATAGAATAAAGATATACAAACAAGAACCAGTCCCAACGAAAAGGCAGAAAAGATTGGGTTGGTAAGTAATACTACTCCTATACTTCCTAATACAAGACCTGATCCCAGAAAGACTAAAAGAAAATCATGTATCGGTTCAGGTAAATCCATTAGATGTAAAATAAAAGATAAAAAAATAGAAATTTCATGATCTTATTGATACGACCAGGAAAAGATTTTATATACTAAATTCCTAATTGAATTAAATCCTAAGGAGTGTGAATTGATATAGGTACAGTTATAGGACTAATCTGATTCTTTATACGAAAGAGTAGTTCGAAACTATACTATTATACTAATACTATTATACTATATATATATTACTATATATATATTTATTCTAAACTATATATATATTATATATTTAATTATATATATTATATATTTAATTATATATATTATATATTTAATTATAAAAATATTATATTAATATAATATATAAAAATATATTATATTAAAAAAAAATTTATTTGAATTGAATTGTTCGAATTGTATAATCGTCAATTACTGACATTGGTAAACGGCCCAAAGAAATTTGATTATAATTCAATTCGTGACGATCATAAGTCGAAAGTTCATATTCTTCAGTCATTGACAAACAATTTGTTGGACAATACTCAACGCAGTTACCACAAAATATACAGATCCCGAAATCAATACTGTAATTAAGCAATCGTTTCTTTCGAATATCAGTTTCCAGTTTCCAATCAACAACGGGTAGATCTATAGGACATACACGAACACATACTTCACAAGCAATGCATTTATCAAATTCAAAATGGATTCGACCGCGGAAACGTTCCGATGTGATTAATTTTTCATAAGGATATTGAATAGTTACAGGTAAACGATTTGCGTGGGATAAGGTAATCATGAAACTTTGACCAATGTACCTTGCAGCTCGTACTGTTTGTTGACCATAATTCATGAACCCAGTTACCATAAGGAACATATTGTGAATATCTATGAATATTTTTGTTTTGTTTCTTTCTCTTGTTTCAGACAAGTTATGAATATAGAATATCAATCTTTTACAGTGAAAACAGTCGAAACGAAGTTGTTAATAATAGATTACCGAGAGAAATAGGTAAAAGAAATTTCCATCCAAGATTTAATAATTGATCCATTCTTAGCCTAGGCAAAGTCCATCTTGTTGTGATAGAAACGAACAAGAACAAATAAGTTTTAGCTAATGTAATAAAGATACCAATTGTAGTTCCAAAAACTCCACATGTTTTATTTATTTCAAAAAGCTCAGAAACGAATATGTACGGAATAGAGATATTCCAACCGCCCAAGTAAAGAACTGTTACAAATAATGAAGAAACTAATAAGTTTAAATAGGAAGCAACGTAAAATAAACCAAATTTTATACCCGAATATTCGGTTTGATAACCTGCTACTAATTCTTCTTCTGCTTCTGGTAAATCAAAAGGTAATCTTTCACATTCCGCTAGGGAAGAAATTAGAAAAACGATAAAACCTATAGGTTGACGCCACAAATTCCATCCCCAAAAACCATATTTTGATTGCGCATCAACTATATCAACTGTACTTAAACTGTTAGATAATCCTAGTCGGTGATAACATTACTGTTCCCATCGCTATTACAGAACCGTACATGAGATTTTCACCTCATACGGCTCCTCGAAGGTCATAAATAAATCTAAAGACCGGGCCGGTTATTTATCTTGCCCTAGGATAGATAGGATTAAAATATATTGGACGGTCTTGAATTAGACCAATTGAATTCTGTCTGTTATAATAATAAATACAAAAGGTACTTCTGAATTGATCTCATCCCTTAAAAATTTGAATTTGTTGAGTAATAATTTAATTCTTCAATAAAATACTCCTTTAGAATTATCAATAACCCATCGTTTTCGATTACGTAAAAAAATTCGACATTAGTTTATGAATTATGACATGAATTGTATCTCCATGAATATGGATATAAGAAAGAATCAAAAAGGATCCCTCTTTTAATTGTATTATATTATTCTTTCTTTTTTTTTTTTCGTTCCTATTCTTCTTTTTTCTTTTTTATGTGCAAAAGAAAGGGGATTTAAAAAAAATTAAAGGATTCTTTCGTTTCTGATAGTCATTTATTTAATCAGTGGATAGGAGCATACTCTGGATCGGAATTGTGGGGAGTACTGCCTGATTATTTCTACCAACTTAAAGCCCCAATTAGTATTCTTTTTATATTATGCGGAAATGCTCTTTTGGATAATTTACATAATATCCATTACTAATCCTTTGTGTATCTTGGTGTTTCTAACCATCCACTCATTTTTTATCAATCCCCCTTTATTTATGGTAATACACGTATGGTAATTCATACAAACGGTAGTGAAAACTCAATAAGGTTGGTCTTTTGAGCCCGCTTCAAGACAGGATGACTAATCAACCAATTTTGGGGTAAACGGTTTCTTCCGCTTATAATCTTTTTTTCCACTTAATTCTTATACATAGAAAATGAGACTCAATATTTTTACTGCAGATTCAAATGAAATTCAAATCATAGTATATTAATATACATATATTATTAATTTAAATAGAAGCTGTTTTATTTCACTCATATAACTATCTGATTTAGTTCATCAATCCGAATTCTGAATAAAAATAATGAAAATCAGGATAAAAATAATGAAAATCAGGATACCTATTCCATTTTTTCTACCCCTTTCCTATAAAGAAGAAAAGAAAGGAGCATGGAAAAGTTTCTGTCTCAACGAATCACACGTAGAGATATTGATAACACACATAGAGTTAATGGTATTTCATAACTAATCGATTGAGCAGCAGCCCGTAGACCACCCAAAAAGGAATATTTATTATTTGACCCATATCCTGACATAAGAAGTCCAATGGGAGCAATACTCGAAATAGCAATCCATAAAAAAACACCGATATTGAGATCAGCTAAAACAAAGTTATAGCCAAAAGGAATTACTGAATAGCTTACTAGAATTGATATGACTGATATGGATGGTCCAATACTGAATAAACGAATATCTCCCCTAGATGGAATAAGATTCTCTTTGAAAAGTAGTTTTGTTCCATCTGCTAGAGCTTGAAGAACTCCCAAAGGGCCGGCGTATTCAGGTCCAATACGCTGTTGTATCCCTGCGGATATTTCTCTTTCTAACCATACAATCACTAGTACACCTATTGTGATTCCCAATACAAGAGTAAAAATAGGGACAAGTACCCATATAATTCCATAGACCTCTTTTAAAGATTCCAATCTGGAAAAAGAATTGATATCTTGTACTTCTGTTGTATCAATTATCATTTCAACGATCAACTTCTCCCATAATGATATCTATGCTACCTAGTATTGTCATAATATCAGCCAATTTCATTCTTTTAACTAACTGAGGAAGAATTTGCAAATTGATAAAACCCGGTGGACGAATTTTCCATCTCCAAGGAAAACCATTCTGATCCCCTATTAGAAAAATTCCTAATTCTCCCTTTGGGGCTTCAACTCTCACATAAAGTTCTTGTTTCGGCAATTCAAAAGTCGGAGACGGTTTTTTACTAATGAATCGATATTCAAAATCATTCCATTCTGGATCCTTTTCTCTATCAAAGCAGCGGATTTCTAAATTCTCATATGGCCCTCCCGGAATTCCTTCCAGAGCCTGTTGAATAATTTTTATGGATTCCATCATTTCACCAATTCGTACTAAATAACGAGCTAATGAATCTCCTTCTTTTTGCCATTGAACTTCCCAATCAAATTCCTCGTAACACTCATAGTGATCAACTTTACGTAGATCCCATTGTATTCCGGAAGCCCGAAGCATTGGTCCTGATAAACCCCAATTTATTACTTCCTCTCCACCAACAATGCCTACTCCCTCAACCCGTTCTAAAAAAATAGGATTTCGCGTAATAAGTTTTTGATATTCAACAACCCCTGTTAAAAAATAATCGCAGAAATCCAAACATTTATCTATCCAGCCATGAGGTAGATCAGCCGCTACTCCTCCGATACGAAAATAATTATGCATCATTCTCATACCTGTGGCAGCTTCGAATAGATCATATATTAATTCTCTTTCTCTGAAAATATAGAAGAAAGGGGTTTGTGCACCAATATCTGCCATAAAAGGTCCCAGCCATAGTAGGTGAGAAGCTATACGACTCAACTCCAACATAATTACTCGGATATAGCTGGCTCTTTTAGGTACTTGAATATTTCCTAACTGTTCCGGTCCATTTACGGTTATTGCTTCTGTGAACATAGTAGCTAAATAATCCCAACGTGTTACATAAGGCAGATATTGTACAATTGTTCGGTTTTCCGCAATTTTTTCCATCCCTCTATGTAAATAACCCAATATTGGTTCACAATCAATAACATCCTCACCATCTAGAGTAAGAATGAGTCGAAGAACACCATGCATTGATGGGTGGTGAGGACCCATATTGACTATCATGAGATCTTTTCTTGTAGCTGGGGCATTCATAGGGTTTTCCTCGATTCATTCTTCCATGAATTGCTTAAAACAAAAATAAGTTCATCAAAATTCAAGATCTAATAAGTCGAATAATTCAAAATGATTCTTCAAATTAATGAGTTTGTGACTCCCGAATACCCAACTGATTAATTAATTTTTTATAACGTATTACATTTTTCTTTGACAAATAAGACAGGAGTCGTTGCCGTTTTCCCAGAATTTTACGTAAACCCCTTTGAGATAAATAGTCTTTTCTGTGCAATTCCAAATGTGAAGTAAGTCTTCGTATCTTATTGGTGAAATTTAAAACTTGAAATTCAATCGATCCCGGGTTTTCTTCTTTTTTTTCTTGTGAAATAACTGGTATAAATGAATTTTTTACCATAAAATGAAAGCTACTCTTTCCCCCCCCCTTTTTTTTTATAGATTATAGATATTTTTATTGATCAGTAATAATAATGACACTCATTTTTTAATTTGGTATATATTTTAAATTTGGTATATACAATAATCTTAATTTCCTTAAGAATTCCTGATTTTTTTTTTCAAATTAATTATTATTAATCAATCCAATTCAAATAGGTATACAAAAAATACTATATTTATGTATTCACAAAAGAAAAATTGTAGACTAAGAAGATTTTGTTGATTCATTTATAGATCTAATGGATATATCATTGAATTAGTATCATGCTTCAGAATAGAAGGTAAGACAATGCGTGTGTGAATCTATTTGTCTTCGCATACCAGATAAGATATGTTACGGGAAGTAAAAAAAATTAGATTCACGAATTTTCAATCGCGGATACATATGTATCCTTACCATACTGAAACGGCTGCCATTATTGGTATCAAACCAATAGCGATTCATACAAGCTAAATCTTCTAATCGATAATTTGGCCAAAGAAATAACTTTAAATTAATTAGTTTTTTTTTATCTCTATCCAGATCTTTACTTGTAGCCAAAACTTGACAGCAAGTATTCACTTTATTCTCATTGTAAAATGCCGTATTTCTATGCACACTATTTCTATTCCTAGGATTGAAACAAATTAGAATTCTCAATTCTCTCCGACGTCTAGCGGATAAAATATTTTCAGGAACAAGTAAATCATAATGATTTTTTTCTTTATTTTCAGTCATCTTTTGATCTCTTGTTCTTGTAATGGATTTATCAAAATTTTTATTAACAACATAGCTTTTTTCTCGGTATCTTTGATTAAATTGGTGCTTTCTCTTATGAATCAACGAAACGCCTATGGTTTGATACATAATAAATTGTTCATCGTTTTGTCTAGACAGACGAACTGGTTCGATACTGAATATTCCTTTTTTCATAAATTCTTTATTTTTACTCAATTCTGTAAGAGTGAAATCCTTCGGAGTCTGAATTTTCATAATATCTAGATTTAGTTCTCCTCTTTGAATAGAGCCTATAGCAATTTCTTTTAGACTTCTCAGTCTAAGCAGGAGACTATATATTTTGATATTATTAATTATTCTTTCGTTTAAGCAATCATCCCAGTTCAATTGAGAAAGCAAATACCTTCTTAGGAAGAAATTCAGTTCTGCTTCGATGCTGTTCTTGTATTTCTTTTTTTTTACACCCTCCGATCCTGCATAATCTTCTTCAACATCTTTTTCTTGCTTTGAGAGAGATGATTCAAGATTTACCCGACCTGCGTATTCTGTTTTTCCTTGATTTCGAGTCTCTAACTCTAATTCAAGAGATTTTTTTTTTTTCGATGGTCTAAAAATATTTATTTTTTTCTTTCCAGTGATGTTCTTATTTTCACTAAAATTCTTATTTACATTAAAATTGAAAAAAAGTAATTTGATTGGTATGATCCACGGGTTACTCGTATATGCATTATAAAATATCAAAAATTTAGAGAAGAAACAAAATTCCCGATTCGATATGGAATGATTTAGTATTTCTACATTCATTCCCATCCAATCAAAAAAGCTTTTTTTTGGATTGGATGGGTTGATTTCTTGATGAATCGTAAAATCATAATCGGTATTGATCCAAGCCTCAAAATCAACTTTCTTTCTAAGAGAAAAATTAAGAATTCTCCAACCAAAATACTTTCTATCCCGATTTTTTTCTATATCTAGAATATCCTCTTCTGCTATATAATTCTTGATAGGAATATCATCCGTCATATCAAATAATTTTTGTTTACGCGTGTTGTAATTATAAGAAATCGCTTGGTTATTATTTGCTTGGAATGGTGATCTATATCCATAAATATATGAGTCCTTCTTATCTGCATAATTAATAGATTTATATGATAAAAGATCATATCCATATTTTTTTTTTATTTTTTTATTTGTTAATGAGCCTATTTCTTGTTTTTTGTAAAGAATTAATCGGTTTTTTTCATATGAATGACATTTGGTTAAATCTTTATTTTTAGCCACACGACGTTCATTCATTCTATTTCGCCATTTTTGTGGGAATAATCTAGACCATCTACTCTGAGATAAATCGTATTGATAATGACCTTTTAACCAATTTGTCCATTGATTCATTACAGAATTGGGAGGGTTCTTATGTCTTAATTTGGAATTAAATATTCCTTGTACTCCAAAAAAATAATCCTTTATTTCATTCTTAAGAAAGAGAGGTGTTCCATGATATTCAAAAACGGATCTTAATTTATACTTATCTAAGTTAATAACTCGGGTTTGTGATAATTTGTAAAATACATATGCTTGTGACAAGGAGGATACGTCACAAAAATTCTGTGAATTCGTATTACTAATGTTAAAAATTGATTTTTTTATAGTAGAAATAAAGTGAATTATACTTTGATTTTTTTTATCAATTCTTTCTTCATTTGCTTCATTATTGTAAATGTATTTATTAATAATTTTTTTTGTTGATTCAAGAAAAAGCTGTACATTGATCCTAGGAATATTAATAATACATAGAAGGATATCCACGTATACCCTTTCCATGAAAAATTGAAAAAAATAATGTGATTTACGGGCTAATCGAACATTTCTTCTTTGTAATATCTGCCAAATATTTTTTTGTAATTCTAATCTTTTATCATCATAAGTTGTTTTGTTATAACTAATATTTATATCTGAAATTATAAACCCCTTTTTCTTGTCTTTTGTAAATTTTTCTATTTGTTTTATGATTGTCTTTGTTCTATCATTCAGATCTTTTATTTTTTTTTCTGTCAATGAAGAATTTGTCCAATTAATAGATTGAATTGGAATGGATGATTCGTAAATCATTGGATTACTCTTACTGATTGTTGAATCTTTTTGAGTTTCACTCAATTCAAATATAAATAAACGATTTGATAGTGCTAGTTTTTTTATTTTTTCTTTTATAAATATAAGATTTTTGATAATACTTTTAATGATCCATTTTTCTGTTTCTTTTGATACATTTAGAAAAAATTGTGTTTTTTCGTTTAAAAGAAAAAAATTATTTTTCAAATTTTTAATTTTTTTTTTTAATTCTTTAAAAATGGGATCAAAAAATGAAAGTGGGTTTCGGGTATAAGAAGAAAAGGGAACTTCCACTTCCGTTCCAAAAACTGTTAAAAAGCAAAAATCTATTTTTTTCGCTTTTTTTTTTTTTTTCATTGGCTCCTTTTCCTTTTCAGGGGATCGTAGCTTAGATCTGTGCCAAGGTTTCAGACGAAAAGGAAAAAGGATCTTTATTTGAATACCCTCTCTTAGCCAGTTTTTCGGGAATTCTGTTTCGGATATTGTAACGCCACTATAGGTGCATTTAATATAAATTTCTTTATTCCAATCCTTTAAATCCTCTGACCATTCGGGAAATTGAAATAATAGTATACGAACGATATTTTTAGTTATTATTAATGAGGGTAATATAATATATTTTCTAAGAATCGATTGGGTTACTAATAAAAAACCTCTTAGCATTTGAGAATATATAAAGCTATCCCAGAATTCTGCTCTTTCTAGACAGTTTTTTTCCTCGTTGTCGTTTTTTTTTCTTTTGTCCTTCTCTTTTTTCTTATTTTCTTTTGTCTTTTCCTCTGTATAAGCCGAAATTTTCAATTCTGTATTTTTCCACATCCATTTTTTTAAAATCAAAATTATTTTCATTGGCTCGAAAATATCAAAAGAAAAGAAAGAGGGTTTGTCAATTTTGTCCAAAAAAAGAGGGGAATGCGCGCTTGCTTGAAAGAGTTTCCAAGTAACTGTTTTACGTCTTTGAGCGCGTCTAGATCCTTTGATTATGTCTCGCCGAAAATCCGCTTGGTATGAATAATGCATTAAAGCTAATTGATCTTCTTCATGAGAATTTTCAGTATCCTTGGTATCAGTATAAGTATTGTCATTCTCTGAGTCATTAGTCAAAATCACTACACGTTTGACTTTTCTTGAACGAATCTCATAATCCGCTGTTTCATTAAACCTTTGCAGGTGTTCCACCTCGTCAATTAATTTGTATGACCATCGAGGAACTTTTTTACTGGTTTCTTTTATTCCAATACATTTTTTTCTATTTCTAATTGTTTTATCGTTCGGATCAGTTATAATTGCGCCGAATAAGAATTTCGTTTTTTTTTTTTTATCTTCTGAATCCATTTTCTCTTCAAATTCTGGATAATTAGTATTAATATTAAGAAGGATACCATTAATTTTATTTATCCAAATGTGGTTTTTTGTGTAAGTTTTCTTTTTGATTGAGAGTGATAAACCTTTTTTGATTCGTCCGCGACAGGGTCCGTTCAAGAAGGGATCATATATTTTAGGTAAGTATTTTTTTTTAGTCTCATCATTACATAATCTAATCCTTTTTTCGAGTACATCCAGAGCAAAAAATTCCTTATCTAGAGCTTCGGCCCTATTTAAAAATTTATTGCTTAGGTTGTTTCTTTTTTGTTCATTAATAGAACTCCAATGATTATATAATTCATCATAGGAGAGTTTTTCTGTTGTGAAGAGAGACATCTTTCTTTGCATCATTTCAAGAAAAGTTGACAAACTAGAT